GTGATAGAAAGAGAGAACAAAAATATCAATGATAGATGATTCCAATGTGTATGGTCTATGAATCACCTCATAAAAGGCAGTGTGATAAAGCATTAATATTTCAATATTAATATTGAAATAAATAATATATAAATAATAATAAATAATAAAGAGCCTCGGGTTAATAGAAACTGAGAAGATTGACTCGGGAACAAATTTTGTTGGGAGCTCCATTGCAGAGTTCAGGCCTAACCATTAATGGAGAAGCTATAGGAACGACGAAACCCGTGACTATATAAGATTCTATTAAAAACGAATCCTAATGATTCATCGGGTGGGATGGCGGAACAAACCAAGAACAAATTAATTTACTCTGAGAGATCATGAATTGATCCTACGAATAAAGCAGGAAAGAGTCAATATTCGCCCGCGAAACCCTTATTTATTGTATTCCAATATTGTCGCTTGATTTAATAAGAGTCAAAATAAGGATTCGTTATAAAAAAGAAGCATTATCTATAAATAATACACATTTAGCCATATATACAACACAGCTTCCTATGTAATAAATGAAATATCAATAAATCCCATTACTTAGTTTAGTGTATTAGTTATTAAATACATGTGTATATGTAATATTATCGAATCCTTTCATTCGCGAGGAGCTGGATGAGAAGAAACTCTCATGTCCGGTTCTGTAGTAGAGATGGGATTCAGAAAAACCATCAACTATAACCCCAAAAGAACCAGATTTCGTAAGCAACATAGAGGAAGAATGAAGGGAATATCTTGTCGAGGTAATCATATTTGTTTCGGCAGATACGCTCTTCAAGCACTTGAACCCGCTTGGATTACAGCTAGACAAATAGAAGCAGGGCGAAGAGCAATGACACGATATGCGCGCCGTGGTGGAAAAATATGGGTACGCATATTTCCCGACAAACCTATTACGGTAAGACCTACGGAAACACGTATGGGTTCGGGGAAGGGATCCCCCGAATATTGGGTATCCGTTGTTAAACCAGGTCGAATACTTTATGAAATGGGCGGAGTATCAGAAACTGTAGCCAGAGCAGCTATTGAAATAGCTGCGTGCAAAATGCCGATACGAACTCAATTTGTTATTTCAGGATAGAGATGTAGAACTAAACATAAAAAAAAAGGGGTATTGAGGATGAAAAACAACTGCGGGTTTATTTATTTCTAGACAAACACTATTTTTTTTCTCATTCTTTGCATTGAAATAACAGATTCAAATAAAAATGATATGATTCAACCTCAGACCCTTTTGAATGTAGCAGATAACAGCGGAGCTCGAGAATTGATGTGTATTCGAATCATAGGAGCTGGTAATCACCGATATGCTCATATTGGTGACGTTATTGTTGCTGTAATCAAAGAAGCAGTGCCCAATATGCCTCTAGAAAGATCAGAAGTAATTAGAGCTGTAATTGTACGTACATGTAAAGAACTCAAACGTGACAACGGTATGATAATACGATATGATGACAATGCAGCGGTTGTCATTGATCAAGAAGGAAATCCAAAAGGAACTCGAGTTTTTGGTGCGATTGCCCGGGAATTGAGACAGTTGAATTTTACTAAAATAGTTTCATTAGCTCCCGAGGTATTATAAAGACTAGTAGATGAAACTATGATATAGTTATAGTAGGATATCTGAAATGGATCCAATTAGTAGATTGTGTCTCACGCATATACTTTTAATATACTTTTAATAATTAATTGAATAATTAATAATTTCATAATTCAAGTAAAAAAAACATGCTGATTATATCAAAATTAGGAAGCACCAATAATTATAATTCGTCATGGGCAGAGACACTATTGCTGATATAATAACTTCTATAAGAAATGCTGACATGAGTAAAAATGGAACGGTTCGAATAGCATCCACTAATATCACCGAAAACATTGTTAAAATACTCCTACGAGAAGGTTTTATTGAAAACGTTCGGAAACATCAGGAAAGTAACAAATATTTCTTGGTTTCAACCTTGCGCCATAGAAGGACTAGGAAAAGAATATATAGAACTATTTTAAAACGTATCAGTAGACCTGGTCTACGAATCTATTCCAACTATCAAAAAATTCCTAAGATTTTAGGTGGAATAGGAATTGTAATTCTTTCCACTTCTCGAGGCATAATGACAGATCGAGAAGCTAGACTAGAAAAAATTGGAGGAGAAATTTTGTGTTATATATGGTGATCCTCCTCCGGTATCCTAATTTTATCTCTAACTTCCTATTTGTGAAATAGAGAGGAAAAGTGAGTTATATAACTCTTCCTCCATTAGTTGATACTTCAAGGGGGTTACCAGGAATGAAAGAACAAAAATTGATTCATGAAGGTTTAATTACTGAATCACTTCCCAACGGCATGTTCCGGGTCCGTTTAGATAATGAAGATCTAATTCTAGGTTATATTTCAGGGAGGATCCGACGCAGTTTAATACGAATACTGCCGGGGGATAGAGTCAAAATCGAAATAAGTAGGTATGAT